ACTCCATTTTTGAAATGAATTAAGTAAGGTTAAATTTAATAAAGATGAATAAAAAGGCTTATATAAACAGTATGCTATAAATATTCCAAACAAAGCTATACTGACTGAAAAAGTGGCATTGCTAAAAAATTCATACCAATCTACAAAATTTTTGGAATTTTTATGCAAAAGGTTTATCGACGGCGTGAATAATTTTGATAATAAATCAAAGTCTATTCCTTCTTGATTGAAAGGAATTCCTATGGCTCCAATAAACAAAGTAAATAAAAGCAATACAAGCATAGGAAATAGAATAGTATTATCTGATTCATGGGGATAATAGAAAGTTCTTGTATTAAGTCCACAATTTTGAACAGTAATAAAAGTTTTCTTTCTTACATTATTACTAATTTGATATGTTTTCTTGCAAAAAAAAGAAACTCTTTTCATATTATTCATTGTTAATAATGGTACTAACCCAAAATTTCTATTAAATTTTTTTTCTTCTTCTTTACCCCATAAAGAGAGTGAATAGAAGGAGCTACTTTTTTTTCCACTGTAATTTATAAAATAAGTGTTTAAATGTCCTTCAAAAGTAAGTAAATAAATCCGAAACATATAAAATGCGGTTAACCCCGCTGTTGAACAAGCTATTATTGCAAAAATGGGTGAAAATAACAAACTATCATTAAGAATTTCATCTTTAGACCAAAAACAAGCAAGGGGGGGAATACCACAAAGAGAAAGTGTTCCTACTAAAAAGGCAGTTTTTGTAATTGGCACATGTTTTGTCAAACCACCCATAAGAATCATATTCTGACTTTTATCAGGAGAATAGCCAACTATAGCTTCCATTGAATGAATAATGGATCCAGATCCTAAAAACAACAAAGCTTTCGAATAAGCATGAGTAATCAAATGAAATAAAGCGGATCGATAAGACCCCATACCTAGAGCTAACATCATATAACCCAGTTGAGACATTGTAGAATAAGCTAAACCTCTCTTAATGTCTTTTTGAGCAAGAGCTAAAGTGGCTCCTAAGAGTACTGTTATTATACCTATCAAAGATATTATATACATTATAGAAGGGATAACTATAAAAAGAGGAAGAAGACGAGCTACAAGAAAAATTCCCGCCGCTACCATAGTAGCAGCATGTATAAGAGCCGAAATAGGAGTAGGACCCTCCATGGCATCAGGTAACCATACATGAAGAGGAAATTGCGCGGATTTAGCAATAGGACCCACAAATAATAGAAATGCACACAAAGTAAGGAATAACAGATTTACTCTATTATTTAAAATTAAATTGTTGAATATTTCGAACAAATCCTGAAATTCGAAACTGCCCGTTATCCAATAAAGACCTAAAATTCCTAATAATAAACCAAAATCTCCTACACGATTAGTTAGAAAAGCTTTTTGACAAGCACTCGCTGCAACAGGTCGTGTGAACCAAAAACCTATTAATAAATACGAACACATTCCAACTAATTCCCAAAAAAAATAAACTTGTATCAAATTAGAACTAGTAACTAATCCTAACATTGAAGTAGTAAAAAAACCCATATAAGCAAAAAACCTCAAATATCCTTGATCATGAGCCATATAATTGTCACTATAAATCAGAACCAAAATCCCAACAGTTGTAATTAATATTGACATAATAGAAGTAAGTGGATCAATAAAGTAACCGAACTCAAAAGAAAATTCATTATTTATGGTCCAAGACCATACATTTTGATGAATGCAACTTAGAAAAATTTGTTGAATAGATAGATAGAGTGAAAAGATCATAACTATACTTAACAAAAAAATACTCAGCAAAGTCCACATACGTCGAAGGTTTTTTGTTGCTGTCGGAAAAAGTAAAAGTCCAACTCCTAGTAAAATAGGTACTGGAAGTGGAATGAAAGGGATGATCCATGAATATTGATATGTATGTTCCATAAAATAAAAAACCCTTTTTATTTTATTCTTAAAGTTATTATTTCTTATTCACTGGTTTGTATATATATATATTTTTTTCGTATATATATATATATTTTTTTTTCAAAGGGGACAATAAAAAAGCACGTGATTTTAAACCTAAATAGCATTTTTTTTCGAATTAGTATAATCCTTCATAAATCTTTGAAAATAAATATATATTCAAATCAAAAAATTTGATTAGAAATGATTAAATAATATTACTAAGTTACTGTCAACAAAAAATTATTTGTCTGTTTTTTTATTACTACTAAATCAAATTGTAATTTTATGGAGATACAGAAAAAGTGAATTATAATTCTGTATTACAATACTTTATATACATATATTAAGAATAGAACAAAGATTTACACTACAAAAAAAAACTTAATATTAATTATATAATAAAAAACCTTTACCTAAAAAAAAGTTATTTGAGTTTGATTATTTATAATTATTAAGGAATGAATTTTAATGATGGAATTTAGTGCTTGTCTTCCAGTACACTAAGTGAGCTTTTTTTTTTATTTGAAAGAAATAGTATTCTAATCGATATTTTTTTGACATATGAAGTCAAGAAATTTCATAATTTTTTTTTGATAATATAATCTATAAGTATAGATTAATTAAATGAGCACTCTCGTACAGATTTCAAAGGTTAAATAAAAAAATTTGTTAATAAAAAAAAAAAAAAGTTAAAAACCGTTGGGTTTTTAACTTTTGAATGTCTTTTTTGTTTTGAAAATAATATATAATAAAATTTGAAAGAAAAAAACTAATATGGAGTACGACAGAATAGAATAATAAATGTCTTTGACATCCAATTATACCACTGAAAAATTTTTTTTTTTCATTTTTGAATGGCAGTTCCAAAAAAGCGTACTTCTATCTCGAAAAAGCGTATTCGTAAAAAAATTTGGAAAAGGAAGGGATATTGGACATCGTTGAAAGCTTTTTCGCTAGGGAAATCACTTTCGACAGGTAATTCAAAAAGTTTTTTTGTACAACAAACTAAATAAAAACCACTACAATAATTAGAATTAGCCTAACTTAAAAAAAAACAAATTTTTTAGAATACATATAAAAAAATAAATAGGAACTAAAAAAGGAAAAAAGACAATATATAGATAAAAAAGAAAGGTTCACATTTCTTTTTTTTTTTTTATTTACAAAAAAGGGTTTCGTATTTTCCCCATAACCAACTTGATGCAATAATAAAAAAAGATCTTGTATTTCCTCTTAACGAGGAAATACAAGATCTTTAAGCGAAATCAACAGGTTCTTGATTAAATTAATTAATTTTAAGTGAAAAATTTTGTACTTTATACCGTTAGGTATTATTATTTCTCTGAATTTTTATATTCTTTACTTGGAATCAAAATTAGAAAAGCATCTATCCACAATAAGTGAATATTAGATAATAATATAATAAATAATAATATATATGATAGGATTTTTAAGTGATCAAAAAATCTTATGTTTGTACAATAGAAAAATCAAAAGATGCATCAAAATAGTTATTTTGATAATTTTTTTGATTTCTCTTGAACAATTAGGCAAATTTGATTTTAAATTTATAAGGATTTTTGAGAAGTTTTCATTTTGAGAAAAAGCTTTTTTTTATTAATGGAACTGATAAATTGAATTTATCATTTTTTAATCATATAAATTAAAAAAAAAATGATAAAGTAAAGAGCATTTATAGTTTTGTCTTTTGGTTGAAGTGCCAACTCCTTTAATTTAGTTACATTTTTCATTGTATTCGAGAAAAAAAATATAAAGTACAAAAAGTGAATTTAACTAATTTAAAAACTAAGATAAAAAAAGATCTTAATTGAATTAAAACCAAAAATATCTATTTAAACAAATTTTTATTCGTGAAATCCATTGAATTGGCTTGTTTATTTAAATTGAAATCTCGACGAGTGAATAAAAACTTGTTAATATTGTTTTGAACAAGTTGCCGCTATGGTGAAATTGGTAGACACGCTGCTCTTAGGAAGCAGTGCTAGAGCATCTCGGTTCGAGTCCGAGTAGCGGCATAAGATCTTATAAAAGAGATATTATAAGTTTTATAATCAAATGAATACCCGACTCTTTTTCTAAAATCGGGTAAAACATAGTCTTAATTTATTAATTTTTAACAAATTTTTTATGATTTTTTCAAGTTTAGAGCATATATTAACTCATATATCTTTTTCGGTCGTTTCAATTGTACTGACAACTTTTTTTTTAACTTTATTAGTTAATTTAGATGAAATCATAGGATTTTTTGATTCATCAGATAAAGGAATCGTAATTACGTTTTTTGGTATAACAGGATTATTATTCACTCGTTGGGTTTATTCAGGACATTTTCCATTAAGTAATTTATATGAATCATTAATTTTTCTTTCGTGGGCTTTTTCAATTATTCATATGGTTTCCTATTTTAATAAAACAAAAAAAAATCACTTAAACGCAATAACTGCGCCAAGTGCTATTTTTATTCAAGGTTTTGCTACTTCAGGTCTTTTAAACAAAATGCCTCAGTCTGCAATATTAGTACCAGCTCTCCAGTCCCAGTGGTTAATGATGCACGTAAGTATGATGATATTAGCCTATGGCGCTCTGTTATGCGGATCATTATTATCAATAGCTCTTCTAGTCATTACATTTCGCAAAGTCGGACCTACTTTTTGGAAAAAGAATATGAAAAAAAAAAATTCATTTAATAAATTATTTTCTTTTGATGCACTTTACTACATAAAGGAAAGAAATTCTATTTTACTACAACAAAACATTAATTTTAGTTTTTCTAGAAATTATTATAGGTATCAATTGATTGAACAATTAGATTATTGGAGTTTTCGTATTATTAGTCTTGGATTTATCTTTTTAACCGTCGGCATTCTTTCAGGAGCTGTATGGGCTAATGAGACATGGGGTTCATATTGGAATTGGGATCCAAAAGAAACTTGGGCATTTATTACTTGGACCATATTCGCAATTTATTTGCATATTAAAAAAAATAGGAATGTTAGGGGTATAAATTCTGCAATTGTGGCTTCGATAGGCTTTCTTTTAATTTGGATATGCTATTTTGGCGTCAATCTTTTAGGAATAGGTTTACATAGTTATGGTTCATTTACATCCAATTAAATAAAAAATTAACCAAAAAATAAAGGAATCCAAATAAACAAGAATAGCATCTATATATAACTTCATATTATATAAGTTAAGAAATATAATTTCGTTTTAGTACTAAATCATCAAGAACCTTTTGAATCAAGTAATACAATGATTCAAAAGGTTCTCACAATACAAAGACCAAAGACTTCTGATTACAATTCAATTTAATGCTTTTTTTTATTTCCTGAAAACTATCCATAAAAATAATTAGATAAAATGGATTCGACCTTGTCACTTGCTAATGAGAGCACAAAATCAGGATAAATCCCAATACCAATTATGGGTAGAAGAATAGAGATTGAAAGAAATAACTCTCGAGGTCCAGAATCAAAAAAAGAAAAGTTTTTGACATTAATTAACTTGTATCCATAGAACATTTGGCGTGACATAGATAATAAATATATAGGAGTTAATATCATTCCAATTGCCATTACAAAAATAATTAAAATTTTTGAAATTACGAAATATTTTTGGCTGGTAATTATTCCAAAAAACACAATTAATTCTGCAACAAAACCACTCATGCCCGGTAATGCAAGGGAAGCCATCGATAAGATAGTGAACATTGTAAATATCTTTGGAATGGAGATAGCCATTCCACCCATTTCATCAAGATAAACAAGCCGAATTCTATCATAACTCGTTCCGGCCAAGAAAAAAAGTGCAGCGCCAATAAATCCATGAGAGATTATTTGTAAAATAGCTCCGTTAAGTCCAGGATCCGTTATAGAACCAATACCTATAATTATAAAACCCATATGAGATACAGAAGAATAGGCTATTCTCTTTTTTAAATTACGTTGACCGGGAGATGTTAAAGCTGCATAAATTATTTGGATTGTACCGACTACCATCAACCAAGGAGAAAAAATAGAATGAGCATGAGGTAATAATTCCATATTGATTCGAACCAACCCATATGCTCCCATTTTTAATAAGATTCCAGCGAGAAGCATACAGGTACTGTAATGTGCCTCGCCGTGGGTGTCAGGTAACCAAGTATGTAAAGGTATAATCGGTGATTTGACGGCAAAAGCAATAAGAAATCCAACATAAAATAGTATTTCGAGTGTGACAGGATAGGATTGATTAGCTAATAGTTCTATATTTAATGTTGGTTCGTTCGAACCATATAAACTTATACCTAAAACTCCTATTAATAAAAAAATAGAACTGCCTGCAGTGTATAAAATAAATTTTGTAGCTGAATACAGACGTTTCTTTCCACCCCACATGGATAAAAGTAGATAAACGGGAATTAATTCTAATTCCCACATGATGAAAAAAAGTAAAAGATCCCGAGAAGAAAATGATCCTATTTGACCACTGTACATTGCTAACATCAGAAAATGGAATAATCGGGAATCCCGAGTAACTGGAAAAGCCGCTAAAGTAGCTAAAGTAGTAATAAATCCCGTCAGTAAAATGGTTCCTATAGAAAGTCCATCTACCCCCATTCTCCAGTAAAAATCAAAAAAATTAATCCATTTATAATCTTCCGACAGTTGAATTAATGGATCGTCCATTTTATAATTAAAACAAAAAGCGTAGGTCATTAGAAGAAGTTCTAAGATAGAAATACATATAGTATACCACCTGTTGACTTTATTTCCCCTATGTGGTAGAAATAACATTAACGAACCGGCAGATATTGGAAAAACAACAATTATTGTTAACCAAGGAAAATCATTCGTGGTAAAGACAAGATACACCAGGTCCAAAGAACCCGTACTCAAAAAAAATATATAAATAAAAAAATATAATTTAACTTTTTTGAGTACGAGTACTTGTCAATAAAAAAATAAAATGTATTCCAAATTTATTCAAATGAGGTTTTCGGTAACGTATCAATAAGCTAGACCCATGCTTCGAGTTGTTTCATGCCATAAATAAACTCGAACGCTCAAAAAATCCGTTGGACAGGCAGATTCACATCTCTTACAACCAACACAGTCCTCGGTTCTTGGAGCGGAAGCTATTTGCTTAGCTTTACATCCATCCCAAGGTATCATTTCTAATACGTCTGTAGGGCATGCCCGGACACATTGAGTACATCCTATACAGGTATCATAAATTTTTACTGAATGTGACATAGGATCTATAGTTGTTTGAATGTCATAAATTTTCAATCTAGTAAACTTCTAACTAAATGATATATTAAAATACTAGATGAAGCAATGATTTCCTTTAATAGAATTTTTGTAATGAATTCTGGCTCAATTGATAAAAAAAAGGGGCTAAAATACTTTGATTTCTTAGATTTTCACAAATATAATCTAGTAAGTCATAACCTATTATATATGCAAATTTCAATCGATAATTTTTTTTATGCTACTTATTTAATAAGGTCGATTGGTTGATGCGAGTTGATTTTCTGTTACGATAAATTGACGAGACTATAGCTAATCCAATAGCTGCTTCAGCAGCTGCAATTGCTATAACAAAAATGCAGAAAATATCCCCTTTTAGTTGGGAATTATCAAAAAAATCAGAAAATGTTACGAAATTCATATTAACTGCATTGAGTAAAAGTTCAAGACACATAAGAGCCCTAACCATATTTCGACTCGTGATCAATCCATAAAGACCAATCAAAAATAAATAGGCACTCAAAACAAGTACATGTTCGAGTATCATTCAGCAACTCCTTATCAATTTTGATTCATTTAAATATGAATAATAATTCACCGGATTCAATCAACTAGAATATAACAAAAAAGTACGAATAAAAACTATATTAGGTAAAAAAAATATCATAACATACACAAAGTTTTATTTGGTCTTTACTAATTAGAACGTTTTTTATTGACGAGCCACAGAAATTGCACCTATCAAAGCAACTAAAAGAATTATTGAAATGAGTTCAAATGGAAGAAAAAAATCTGTTGATAAATGAATTCCTATTTGTTGACTATTACTTATTAAATCTTGTTCTAGAATCTGGTTTAATCTTGTAGTCCAAATAACCCCGTACCATGATGTATCGAGAATAGTAGAAATTAATGAAAAAAGAATAGTTGTACAAACCAGCGAAGTAATCCCATCCCCAACGGTCCACAGATTGAAATTTGTGGAATATTCTGAATCATTCATGAACATCACAGCAAATATGATTAAAACATTTATGGCCCCCACGTAAATAAGGAGTTGTGCAGCAGCTACAAAATGGGAATTTGATAGAATATACAATAATGATATACAAACAAGAACAAATCCTAAGGAAAAGGCTGAAAATATTGGGTTGGGAAGTAATACCACTCCCAGACCTCCTACTAGAAGACCGGATCCTAGAAAAACTAAAAGAAAATCATGTATTGGTCCAGGCAAATCCATTATATTATTAAAATAAGAAAAAAATCAAAATCCTTTTCATGACCTTATTAATTTAACCGGGGAGTTTTTTTTCTAATATATTTCTAATAGAGTGAAATTATAATCGAATGGATATGAATTGATGTAGATACAATTATTAGACAGTTTCCCTTTTTTTATTATTTTTTTTTTTTTTAACCTATCTATTTCAAGAAAGTAATTATGAATATATTATATTAAAAGAATGAGCCTTAATACTTAATATTATTATATAAATACAATAACAAGGACAAGTTTTTAATTAAATTTTTTATAGAAAATAGAAATATAATTCAAAAATTTTGACTGCTTTTTTTAATAAGATTAATGCGTTTACCCATTTTTTGTTTGAGGTGAATTCAAAATCGTTCGAATAGTGTAATCGTCAATTACTGACATTGGTAAACGACCCAAAGCTATTTGATTATAATTCAATTCGTGACGATCATAAGTTGAAAATTCATATTCTTCGGTCATTGACAAACAATTTGTTGGACAATACTCAACACAATTACCACAAAATATACAAATTCCAAAATCAATACTGTAATTAAGCAATCGTTTTTTTCGAATATTAGTTTCCAATTTCCAATCAACAACAGGCAGATCTATAGGACATACTCGAACACATACTTCACAAGCAATGCATTTATCAAATTCGAAATGGATTCGACCACGGAAACGTTCCGAGGTTATTAATTTTTCATAAGGATATTGAATAGTTACAGGTAAACGATTTGTGTGGGATAAGGTAATCATGAAACCTTGACCAATATACCTTGCAGCTCGTAGGGTTTGTTGACCATAATTCATGAAACCGGTTATCATAGGAAGCATATTGTAATTATCTATGAATAATTTTATCTTTGTTTCTTTCTCTTGTTTAAAACAAGTAATGAATATGTTGGATTCATTTTCAATTTATAGTGAAAAGAGTTGGAAAGAAGTTGTTAATAATAGATTACCAAGGGAAATTGGTAAAAGAAATTTCCATCCAAGATTTAATAGTTGATCGATTCTTAGCCTAGGTAAAGTCCATCTTGTTGCGATAGAAATGAACAAGAACAAATAAGTTTTAGCTAATGTAATAAAGATACCAATTGTTGTTTCAAAAATTTGATCCCGTTCAAATAGCTCCAGAATATATATATACGGAATAGAAATATTCCAACCGCCTAAGTATAGAACTGTTACAAATAATGAGGAAATTAATAGATTTAGATAAGAAGCAACGTAAAATAAACCAAATTTTATACCTGAATATTCAGTTTGATAACCTGCTATTAATTCTTCTTCCGCTTCTGGTAAATCAAACGGTAACCTCTCGCATTCTGCTAGGGAAGAAATTAGAAAAATGATAAAACCTATAGGTTGACGCCACAAATTCCATCCCCAAAAACCATATTTGGTTTGTGCCTCAACTATATCAACTGTACTTAAACTGTTAGATAATCCTAGTCGATGATAACATTACTATTCTCACCGCTATTACAAAACCGTACATGAGGTCTTCGCCTCATACGGCTCCTCGGGGGCCATAAATAAATTTAAGGACCAGATTAGTATTGATATGATGTGTTCTAAAATAGATTAAATATATCTGGGGTCCTGAATTATACCAATGGAATTCTGTCTGCTCAAATTCTAAGAATGAAAAAAGCGCTTCGGAATTCATCTCATCCTTTACAAATTTGAATTTCGATTTGTTGAGTAATAACTTAACCCTTTAATAAAATACTCCTTGTAAAAATAAAAATAGGTATTTCAGCCCGTCACGGTTTTCAATTACGAAAAAGAATTAGACATCCTATTAGTTTATTATTCATAACAGAAATTCTATTTTATTTTCAAAATATATGAAAAAATATCCTTGTTTCGTTCCTATTCTTCTTTCTTTTTTTTCTAAAAAAGTTGGTGGACTTAAAAAAAATAAAAGATTATTTCGTTTCTGATAGTCATTACATTTATCGGTGGATAGGAGCATACTCTGAATCGGAATCTTGGGGAGTACTGTCTGATCATTTCTACTAATTTCAAGCCCCAAATTAACCTTCTTTTTTTTATTATCTTATGTTATGCATAAATATTCTTTTCAATTTGGTTAATCTCTATTACAAATTCTTTGTGTATTTTGGTGTTTCTAACCATCCACTCACTTTTACCTAATTGCCACTCACTTTGTAATACATGTATGTTATCTATATAAATGATAGTGAAAACATCATATGGTTAATATTTTTAACCCGCTTCAAGTCAGGATGACTAATCAACCAACCTTGGGGTAAAGTGATTCTTACGCTTATGTTTATTTCCGTTTAACCTTTGTACATAGGGAATGAGACTCAATTTTTATTGCTAATTTCTGAGCAGTTTTTTTCACTCATATATAACTATCAAATTCCTTTTATTAAGATTACCCCGAAAGATAAATAAATATATATATTCCGTTTTTAAACTTACTTCGTCTACAAGAACCAGAATAGTAAAAATAAACGTTTATATTTCAACGAATCGCACGTAGAGATATTGATAAAACACATAGAGTTAATGGTATTTCATAACTAATCGATTGGGCAGCAGCTCGCAGACCACCTAAAAAAGAATATTTATTATTTGATCCATATCCTGACATAAGAAGTCCAATAGGAGCAATACTTGAGATGGCAATCCATAAAAAAATACCGATATTGAGATCCGCTAAAACAAGGTGATTACTAAAAGGAATTACTGAATAACTTAGTAAAATTGAGATAACTGCTATAGATGGTCCAATATTAAATAAAGGAGTATTTCCTCTAGATGGACGAAGATCTTCTTTGAAAAGTAGTTTTGTTCCGTCGGCTAGAGCTTGAAGAATTCCCAATGGGCCGGCGTATTCCGGTCCAATACGTTGTTGTATCCCCGCAGATATTTCTCTTTCTAACCACACAATTACTAGTACACCTGTTATGATTCCCAATACAAGAGAAAATATAGGGATAAATATCCATATGAGTCCATAGACCTCTTTTAAAGATTCCAATCTAACAAAAGAATTTATAGTTTGTACTTCTGTTGCATAAATTATCATTTTAACGATCAACTTCTCCCATAATTATATCTATGCTACCGAGTATCGTCATAATATCAGCCAATTTCATTCTTTTAACTAGTTCAGGAAGAATTTGCAAATTAATAAAACCTGGTGGTCGGATTTTCCATCTCCAAGGAAAACCGCTTTGATCTCCTATGAGAAAAACTCCCAACTCCCCTTTTGGAGCTTCAACTCTTACATAAAGTTCTTGTTTCGATAATTCAAAAGTAGGAGAAGGTTTTTTACTAATGAATCGATATTCAAAATCATTCCATTCTGGATTTCTTTTTCTATCAAAGCCTCTGCTTTCTAAATTCTCATAGGGACCCCCCGGAAGTCCTTCCAGAGCCTGTTGAATAATTTTTATGGATTCTGTCATTTCGCTAAGTCGTACTAAATAACGAGCTAATGAATCTCCTTCTTTTTGCCACTGAATTTCCCATTCAAATTCATCGTAAGACTCATAACGATCAACTTTACGAAGATCCCATGGTATTCCGGATGCGCGTAGCATTGGTCCGGATAAACCCCAATTTATTGCTTCTTCCCCACGAATAATCCCAACTCCTTCAACCCGTTCTAAAAAAATAGGATTTCGTGTAATCAGTTTTTGATATTCAACAACCTCTGTTAAAAAATAATCACAAAAATCCAAGCATTTATCTATCCAACCATAAGGTAAATCAGCCGCTATTCCTCCAATACGAAAAAAATTATGCATCATTCTCATACCGGTGGCAGCTTCGAATAGATCATATACAAATTCTCGTTCTCTGAAAATATAGAAAAAAGGAGTCTGTGCACCAATATCTGCCATAAAAGGGCCGAGCCATAACAGATGAGAAGCTATACGACTCAATTCCAGCATAATTACTCTGATATAGCTGGCCCTTTTAGGAACTTGAATATTTCCCAATTGTTCTGGTCCATTTACTGTTATTGCTTCTGTAAACATAGTAGCTAAATAATCCCATCGCGTTACATAAGGTAAATATTGTATAATTGCTCGGTTTTCCGCAATTTTTTCCATTCCTCTGTGTAAATAACCCAAGATGGGTTCACAGTCAACAACATCCTCACCATCTAGAGTAACAATTAAGCGAAGAACACCATGCATGGATGGGTGGTGAGGTCCCATATTGACTATCATAAGATCTTTTCCTGTAACTGGTTTCTTCATAAGTTTTTCCTTGATTCGTTCTGGCATGAATTAGATTGCTGAAAAAGAAATTTATCAAAAAATTCAAGATCTAAAAAATTAACTAATTCACAATTTTTGAATTTAACGAGTTTTTAATTCCCGAATATTCAACTGATTAATTAATTCTTTATAACGTACTCTATTTTTTTTTGACAAATAAGCCAGCAGTCTTTGACGTTTTCCCAGAATTTTTCGTAGACCCCTCTGAGATAAATAATCTTTTCGGTGCAATTCCAAATGTGAAGTAAGTCTTCGTATCTTATTAGTGAAACTGAATACTTGAAATTCAACGGATCCCCTGCTTTCTTCTTTTTTTTCTTGAAATGAAATGAATGCATTTTTTATCATAAAAAGAAATCCTTCCCTTTTTAATATGAATTGAAAGATATTAATTTTACTGATCAGTAATAATAATGGTAGTTTTTTTGTACAAGGATCTGAATTTAATTATCAACTTATTATTTCTTAATTTTATAAAAAAAAATATAAATTTAGAGCTTTTGATCTAGTCTGTTATTTTATTTTCGGATCTGCTCTGATTAGTATCTATGTCATTGATTAAATCAATCTCATGTATAAAGATTGAATTTAAAACAATCCCTCAGATTTGTGCATACAGTTATTTTCATATACCGTAACTTAATATTATATATATAGTAAAAAGGATCTATCATTAATGAATTTGAAATCGTGTATACATATGTATTCTTATCATACTGAAATGATTGCCGGTAGTAGCATTAAACCAATAGCGATTCATACAAGCTAAATCTTCTAATCTAAAATTGGGCCAAAGAAAGGATTTTAATTTAATTAGGTTATTTTTATTCCTATCAAGATCTTTCGGTTTATGCAAAACTGTGGTCAAGTTTTTACTATTCTTATTAAATCTTGAATTTATATCCCTCGCATTTTTTTTTTTTAAATTGAAACAAATTAAAATTCGAAATTCTCTACGTCGTTTAGGGGATAGAATATTTTCAGGGACAAAGAAATCATCATTCTTTTTTTTTCTATTTACAGTTTTGTTTTGATATTTTGTAATGGATTTTTCAATTTTTTGTTTATCAATATAGTTTTTTTTTTTGTATCTGTTACTTATTTTGTGTTTATTTTTATGAACCAATGAAATACCTATGGTTCTATATATAATAAGTTGTCCGTCGTTTTTTACAGAGAAACGGAGAGGTTCAATAATCAATAGTCCATTTTTAATTAATTTTTTAAAAGGAAAATTCTTCTTCATCAGTAGAATGTCTAGGTTCATCTCTCCTTGTACAACAGAAGATATCGCTATCTCTTGTATATCTTTTAGTCTAATCAAGAGAATATATAGTTTTAGATTAGCGAGAAATATTTTATTATTCAAAAGAGCATTCCATTTCAATTGAAAACGCGAATACCTTGTGACAAATAAATAAAGTTCGTCTAGGATATTTCTTTTGTCTTTTTTTGGATTTTTACGTTTTTCTCTCTTATATTTTGCATAAATTTCTTTAATAGTTTTTTCTTGGTTTGATAGAGCTGATTCAGGATTTCCTTGACCTGCCCATTCTTTTTCTTCTTTATTTAGATTAAAAAATTGATGGGATTCTTTTTGATTTGATGGTATAAAACCTTTTGTATTAATATTTTTGTTTTCATTAAAATTGAAAAGAAGGAATTTAATTGGTATAACCCACGGTTTCATTTTATATGTACTAGAAAATAAGCAAAATTCTGGAAAGAAAAAAAATTCAAAATTTGTTATACCATGAGTTAGTATTTCTTCATTCATTCCCATCCAATCAAAAAAGAAACTTTTTTGATTGGCAAGACCCGTCTTAACTTTTTTATCAATTCTTTGATAATTCTGAACTTTAGTCTTAATAGATTTTTTTTTACTCGTGATATCAACCCAGGCCTCAATATTTCCTTTTTTTCTAAACCAAAAGTTGAGAATTCTCCAATCAAAATATTTTCCATGCCAAATTTCTCCTATACTCCGAATATTATATTTTTCTAGAAAATAAGAGACTAAACAATTATCTAGAACAATGCCTATAGACATGTCAAAATTTTTTTCTGTAGAATTAATTGATTTGTAGCAAAAAAGATTATATACAGAATCTTTTTTTAAATTATGTTTTCGATTTAATAACGAGTCGGTCTGAAAAAAATTGTGTTTTTTGTAATTAGCAAATTTGTTTTTTTGAGATGAATCCTCTTTGGTTAAACTTGAATTTAGAACTAGAGAGTCTTGGTTTATTTTCTTTTTCCATTTTTGGGTTACTAATCTAGCCCATGCAATCTGAGGTAAATTGTATTGATAATGACTTCGTAACCAGTTTTTCCATTGATTTTCTTCGGAATTTAAAAGGGTTTTATCTTTCAATTCATAATCAAAGATTCCTTGTTCTTGAAAAAAATCCTTTATTTGATTCTTAACAAAAAAGGGTGTTATGCATATGCCTATGTTATATTCAAGAACAGCCTTTAATTTCGAAAAGTTACTAACTTGAATTTGTGCTAATTTGTAAAATACATATGCTTGTGATAAAGAGCCTAGGTGATAACGAATTTTTTTTTTATTGAATATTAAATTTTTTATAGTCGAAATAAAAGAAATGGTATTTTTTTGATTTTTTATTTTTTTTCTATTTTCTTCATTCTTGTAAATAGATTTATCACGAATTGTTTTTGTTGATTCAAAAAAAAGTTGTGTAGTAATTCTTGGAATATTAATGATACCTAGAAAAATAGCTATAGAAAGTTGTTCAATGCAAAATTTTATAAAAAAAACGGATTTACGAATTAATCGGGTATTTCTTCTTTTGAATGTCTGCCAATTTTTTTTTGATGACTCAATTATTTTAAAATCATAACGCGGTTTGTTACAACTATTAGTTAGGTTTTTTTTTGAAATTTTTTCTGTTTGATTTCTGATTGTCTTTATTCTATCAATCAAATTTTTTATTTTGTTTTCGCTGAGTGAAGAATTTGTCCGCTCTATGGTTTTTTTTTGAACAGATAGTTCATGAATCATCTGATTACTCATTATTGAATCTTTTTTATTTAATTCATATATTTCTCTCGGGTCAAATAATGGAATTAGATTTCGTTTTGAAAGGTTTTTTCTTTTTCCTTTTATAAAAAGACGAGTTTTGATAATCCAATTTTTAATTTCTTTTTCGACTTTTAGGAAAATTGTTGCTCTTTCTTTGAAAATCCTTAAAAACTTAGGTTTGAATTTTTTTATTCGTTTTTTTAATTCTTTAAAAATAGGTTTAAAAAAAAAAATAGGTTTAAAAAAAGAAGGCATTTTATGGGGATGCCCAAACGGTAGTTCGGTTTCCGTTCCCATAACTGATAAAAAACAAAAATGATTTTTTTCTCCTTTGTCTTGGGTTTTTTTTAGTCGAGCCTTCGGAGATGATTTAAATTTAGATTTAGATTTAGATTTATGCCAAGGTTTAAGAGAAAAAGGAAATATGATTTTTATCTGAATACCCTCCTTTAACCAGTTTCTGGGAAATTCTGTTTCGGATAGTGGAACCCCATTATAAGTGCATTTAATATGTATTTCACGTTTCCAATCCTTTAAATCCTCAGACCACTCGGGCAATTGCAATAATAATATACGGACACTATTTTTAATTATTATCAATAAAGGTATTATAATATATTTTCTAAGAATAGATTGAATTAGTAAGAGACAACCTCTTGTTGGTTGAGCAGATCGTCCGCGATTCCACATTTTTGCACTGCCTTTCCGTATTATTTCGTCTATTTTTGATTTGTCTACTGAGTAGTTTTTTGATTGTTTTTCTTCTTTTTTATAATTTTTTTTTTTTTTTCGCATTAAATTTCTAAGAATTTTTTTTTTTAGCCCCCATATATCAATATCAAACGAAAAAAGTTTTATTCTATCACAAAAAAGGGGGGAGTGTGGTCTTGCTTGAACAAATTTCCAAATAACAGTTTTACGCCTTTGGGACCGCATGGATCCTTTAATTAGCTCTCGACGAAAATCAGATTGTTCGGCATAAAACATCAAAGCTATTTCATCATTTGGATCAGACTTTTTCTTCTCGAAAATAGTATAAAAATAGTTTTGCGGCTCTTTATCAGTAGTATCAGTAAAAATCACTAAACGTTTGAATTTTCTTGAACGAACTCCAGGCTCCTTTGGTACACTGTCTTCATTTTCGCCTTGGTATCTTGCCAACTCATTTGCTAATTTGTATGACCATTTAGGCACTTTTTTATTGATTTCATGGAAATCAATAAAATTTTTTCTAAGAGTTTGATCCTTGCTATCAGTTATAACGACATCAAATAAAATTTGAAAAATTTTGATTTCTTCTTCTGAATCCATTTTTTCTTTTTGGGGTTCTGAAAAAAAAAAAAGTTTTTTTTTTTTTGACAAAGATTTTCTATTAAATTTTTCTATTGTTTGTTGAAATTTGTGAGAATTAATCGTCAGAAGTATACTATGAATCTTGTTTATCCAAGCTCCTCCTATATTATTTTGTATATAGGTTTGGGTTTGGAATGGAGGTAAATTTGTGATTCTTCCGCGAGAGATCCCATGCAAAAATGGATCATAAAATTTCGGTAAATACTCTTTTTTAGTTTCATTATGACAAAATCGAGTCGTTTTTTCCAGTATATTTTCAACAGACCATTTCTTATCTAAAGTTTCAATTCGATTTAAAAATTCTTTTTTTAAGTTTTCCTTTTTTTCCTCATTTATCAAACTCCAATAAGTAGAA